ACGAGTTATTCGTACCGAGGGTTCGAATCCCTCTCTTTCCGTTTATCTTTATTCTTTTATTCTGATGACTTGAGATTTTATTTCAAATTCGAAATAAAATCTCGAGCACTTTTTTATCATAGCATAGTTAGATATCTAGAATAGATAAAATCATAATAAAATTAAGAAATCAAGCAAGAAAAAATCCCTTATTTTTTTATTCCTCACGTCCAGGATTACGTCCCGGATCATTAGATAGGAATCCGAAGATGAAGAGAGAAACAAAGAATATCACCACTGTGTAAACGAAGAGTTTGAGAGTAAGCATTACAAAATCTCCAAGATAAGATCATTTTTGGTAAAAAGGGAATAGATTATCCATTTTTATACCACATATTCCATTTTGACACCAAACCAAGAAATAAAGTGGTTTCTATAAAAAAAAGAAAGGAAGTTTCATAAATTCATTTGTAATAAGACTAAGACAAGAAGACTCTTTCGGTATGAAAATTATCTTTTATGCGCACAACACAATTAGTTTTTATTGTGGGGACCCTATACCTATATAGGGTCCTTGTTCACTGGAAGTAGAAGCTTAGAATGAGGAAGTGAGGTGATCTAGATTCATCGCGCTTATCCAAGAATCTCCATGTTTGAATTGAGTGTTCACAATGTAAGACTTATCTGATCTTATCAATTGATTGTTAGAATCTTTTTTTATTGAAAAAATAATGAATGTTTTGTTTGTAGGACAGTATTAAAGATTTTATCGAAAACTGACAGCAGCTTGCCAAACAAAGGCTAAGAGAAAAAAGAACAAAGGTATGACTGGCATAACATCTACGATTGGATTGAAAAAAGCATAAGCCTCGGGCAATTTGGCAAAGAAAAAATGACTCGAATGAAGTATAGAATTAAGATAGATACAGATCAAACTAAAGATATTAAGCATAACAAATGTTTTATTCTTGGAGATTATTGTATTTTGATTGAGTTATCGATATAAGGTAAAAATGAAGAAAGTTCAAATAGACCAAAAAATCCTTCTTTTTCTTTGACTAACCCAATCAAAAATCCTTCTATTCTCAAACGAAAATAGAAGGAATCATACTTTCATACAATATCTTAATTGAATTCTATGTAATGATCAATAAATTAAGTTTTATTTTACAACTACACGTGTCAAATCTTAGTAACAATCTAATGGATTCCATAGATATTTGGGCGGGAATTGACGAACAACCAATACCTATATTAGTGTTTATTAGTGGTGAATAGAAATTTCAATGGGGCGTGGCCAAGTGGTAAGGCAACGGGTTTTGGTCCCGCGACTCGGAGGTTCGAATCCTTCCGTCCCAGAGCCGTCCAATTCTATCAGAATAAAGATTATTTTATTCTTTTCATAATCTTCTCTTTAGTTTAAGAGTGTAATGTTTATTTAATAGTTCTAGTTCCTTGTTTATGATTTATATTATAATGACTCAGAAAAGAATCATATCTTTGACTTTCTTTCTCACAAACCAAATCCGAGTACCGATGACATACAGAATCTATTTGTGATCCTGATAGGATAGGAATATGGATCAATGTATAATTTATAATAAAAAAATAAAAATCAAATAGGATGTTCGGTGTATGCATGTCTTGCTCAACTTCATATCTACTAGAACTCCCAACCAAATGGGAGTACAAGTAAATAGTACACGATGGAGCTCGGGCGGAAAGGATTAATTCATTTCTCAGAGGTAAGGATCTAGGGTTAATGTCAATCAATAAGCCGGAACAACTTCGTAAGCATATCTTCGATATAGAAATTGAAAAGATTCAATTCTAATCTAACAAAATCCCCTTTTGGATTTGAAACTTTTGTTGAAATTGGAAAAACTATTTCGATCAAAAGTGTATCGCACGGGAATCAATCGTTCGTATGATTCTTCGATAGTCAATAAATCACAAAAGGCTTTTTTGAAACGATTAAGGATCAAGTAATGTCTAAACCCAATGATTCAAAACAAAGATAAACGATCCTGGAAGAAGAAAACGCCATTTTCAATTGTCTCCATAATTTGAGCAGAAACAGAATAAGTAATCAAAAAAATTGGTTAGAGACAGCTCAATAAATGAAATGCCATCAGGGTTTTTTTCCTTTGAACTCTTTGAGAATTGTCCAACTTGAGTTATAAATACGAATGATTTTTTCTTTTCGGTTTTTTCGGGAAGGAAGAATAAAAAACGACTAAAATCATTGTCATAGTTTAATTGAATTGGTTTGATGATTTTATGGATCTATTTGCTACTATATATACTATTACTATATATACTATTAGTCTATATATACTATTAGTAGAGTAGAATTATTAAATTCGAATCATTCTTTCTCGAGCCGTACAAGGAAAAAGCCTCCTATACGTTTCTAAGGGAGGAATTGTTCATCTATATCTATCCCAATGAGCTATCTATCGAATCGTTGCAATTGATGTTCGATCCCAAAGAGAAGGAAGAGATCTTCGGAAAGTGGGTTTTTACGATCCAATAAAGAATCAAACTTATTCAAACGTTCTCGCTATTCTATATTTCCTTGAAAAAGGAGCTCAACCTACGGGAACCGTTCATTATATTTCAAAGAAGCCAGAGATACTTAAGGAACTTCGCGTTAATTACAAAAAAAAATTTAAAGAAAGAAGGGGTGCCCCTAGGCTAGCTTTGTGTCATTTTTTCTTCACTATTCCCCTCCTCCTTTCCCCATTTTTTTGTTCTATTCATATTGATTTTATATATCTAATATATATAATATAAATATAGTAAAGTAATATGAGATCATATGGGATAATAATAAATGTACCTTTATGAATATTGAATAAACTCGAGATTTTATTCTTCCTTATTTCTTTTCTACACCTACACTTTTTTTTTATTCTCTTTTATTCTCTATGTAGGTTATCTGTGAAGTGCCAATCCAACACAAGTCCTTATTATGTATTATGGGATTCTTTGAATTTCTTTTTTCGACGTTCATATTGACAATAGTGTATTGATCAAATATAATTGATTATGGATAAATAGATCTATTTATCCACGACCTATAAGTTTTGATTTTTTACTTAACTTCATGTAATGGAAAAATCTAGTTTTCCATTTTTTTTTTATCATATCTACACGTCATAATGAAATTTTTGGGTTGCTAACTCAACGGTAGAGTACTCGGCTTTTAAGTGCGGCTAGAATCTTTTACACATTTGGATGAAGCAACGGATTCGTCCATACCATTGGTAGAGTTTGTAAGACCACGACTGATCCTGAGAGGGAATGAATGGAAAAAACAGCATGTCGTATAAATGAATAACTCTAAGATAAGAGTACTTAATCCTTACGGGATCGGTACAAAATATTGTTTGTATTCTTAGAGTTTTAATTCTTAGAGCGGTACAAAAAAATCAATTCATGCTTGGATCGAGTGAATAAATGGATAGAGCCGAAAAGCTCAAATTATAGGGAAACAAAAAAAAGCAACGAGCTTCTGTTCTTAATTAGAATAATTACCCGATCTAATTATACGTTAGAAATATATTAGTCCCTGGTGCGGGAAAAGGTTATGAAATAACCTTCTAAGTGGATTCTCCACTTTTTTTATGAATCCTAACTATTAACTATATCCTTGAGTGGAGACGAATGTGTAGAAGAAACAGTATATTGAGAAACAAAATTTATTCTAAAGTCAAAAGAGCGATCGGGTTGCAAAAATAAAGGATTTCTAACTATCTCGGTATTTTTTAACGAACAAAACCCGATTGATGGAAAAAGAGAGAATCCGTTGATTAATCATCTCCAAGGTATCTATTTTTTTTTTACTATATGCCCGGATACCTTGTTTTGGCTGTATCGTACTATGTATCGTATCATTTGATGGCCCAAGAAATCCCCATCTTTGGTTTAAATCTAATTAAAAATGGAGGAATTAGAAGGATATTTAAAGATAGATAGATCTCGAGAACGAGACTTCCTATATCCACTTCTCTTTCAGGAATACATTTATGCACTTGCTCATGATCATGGGTTAAATAAATCGATTCCTTATGAGCCTATGGAAAATTTAGGTTATGCCAATAAATATAGTTTACTAATTGTTAAACGTTTAATTACTCGAATGTATCAACAGAAGCATTTTATTTTTTTGGCTAATGATTCGAATCAAAATAAATTAGTTGGGTATAATAAAATTTTGGATTCTCAAATGATATCAGAGGGGTTTGCAGTCATTGTGGAAATTCCATTCTCACTGCGATTAGTATCTTCCCTAGAAGGTAAAAAAAAAATAGTCAAATCTATTAATTTACGATCAATTCATTCCATATTTCCTTTTTTAGAGGATAAATTATCACATTTACATCATGTATTAGATATCCTAATACCCCATCCTATCCATCTGGAACTATTGGTTCAAATCCTTCGTTGTTGGATACAAGATGCCCCCTTTTTGCACTTATTGAGACTCTTTCTCTACGAGTATCATCATTGGAATATTCTTATTACTCAAAAAAATCAAATGAATTTCTTTTTTTCAAAAGAGAATCAAAGATTTTTTCTGTTCCTATATAATTTTCATGTATATGAATCGGAATCCATATTCGTTTTTCTCCGTAAACAATCTTCTCATTTACGATCAACATCCTCTAGAGCTTTTCTTGATCGAACACATTTTTTTGGAAAAATAGAACATTTTTTAGTGGTTTTTCGTAATAATTTTCATATCATCCCTTGGTTGTTCAAGGATACTTTCATGCATTATTTCAGATATCAAGGAAAATCAATTCTGTCTTCAAAAGGAACTCCTCTTCTGATGAAGAAATGGAAATATTACCTTGTAAATTTATGGGAATGTCATTTTTATATTTGGTCTCAACCGAATAGGATTCATATAAACCAATTATCCAATCATTTTCTCGATTTTCTGGGCTATTTTTCAACTGTACGACCAAATCCTTCAGTGGTAAGGAGTCAAATGTTAGAAAATTCATTTATTA